AGAGGAATAATTGGGACTACGGTCTCGAATTTCTTAATAGCAGTATCTATTCGAAACGAATTCTCTAGCATTTGACTCCTTATCACCGAAGAGTTTAGTCGTACACTTGAAAGATAGCCCAGAAAATAGAAGGGATGATTATATAATTGCTTTATATGGATCCTGGCCGGTTGAGACCACAAGTAAAAATGACATTGCCAAAAGTTGACAAGGTGAGATTTCCATTTCTTTATCAGAAGACGAGCCCCCCTTGAAGCCAGAATCGATTTTCCTTGATATCTGACATAATGCATAAAAGGGTCTTTGAACAACCATAGGGTTTTCTGAAAATCGTTACAAAGCACTACTACAAGATATTCTATTTTTGCATAGAAATGTGTTCGCTCAAGAAAGGATCCAAAAGATTTTGATCGTAAATGAAAGGGTTGTTTACGGAGAAAAATGAATATGAATTCACATTCATATACATGAGAATTAGAGAGGAACAAGAAGAATCTTTGATTCTCTTTTGAAAAAAGGGAAATGGAATTTTTTGGAGTAATGAGACTATTTGAATTCCAATACTCGTAGAGAGAGAATCGCAATAAATGCAACGAAGGAGTATCTTGTATCCAAGAGTGAAGGGTTTGAACCAAGATTTCCAGATGGATGGGGTGGGGTATTAGTATATCTGACACATGACTTAAATGTGATAGCTTGTCCTCGAAAAAGGGAAATATTGAATGAATAGATCGTAAATTATGAGATTTTGCTATTTCTTTTTCTTCTAGGGAAGATACCAATCGCAGCGAGAATGGAATTTCCACAACGACTGCAAAACCCTCCGATATCATTTGAGAATAAAAATGATTGTTGTGCCCAATGAATCGATTTTGATTAGAATCATTAACCGAAATAATCAAACGATTCTGTTGATGCATTCGAGTAATTAAACGTTTCACAATTAGTGAACTGGATTTATTGTCATGATCTAAATTTTCCACCGGTTCATAAAGAATCGATCCATTTAAAGCATGACCATGAGCAAGCGCGTAGATATATTCCTGAAATAGAAACGGATATAGGAAGTATTGTTGCCGAAATCCATCCATTTCTAAATATCCTTGTAGTTCCTCCATTTCCATTTGAAATTACACTTGAACCAAATGGGGGATTTCTTGAGTTATCAAATAATACATAGTACGATACGGTCAGAACAAGGTATATAGTAAGAAAAGAATAGATACCCCGGAGCCCGAAAGGACAATCAACGGATCCTATTTCCATCCAATTTATTTATGTTCGTTATAGTTACAAGAGATGGTTAGAAATCCTTTATTTTTACAACCCGATCACTCTTTTGACTTTGGAATAATGAATTTTGATCAGTATACTGTTTCTTCTACACATTCGTCTCCACTACATAATAGAGAACATAATAGAGAATAATTAGGATTCATGAAAAAAAAGGAATTGATAATCCACTCACAAGAGAACCCTTTCCCACATCAGGCACTAATATATTTTTAACGTCTAATTAGATCGGGTAATCATTCGAATTAAGAACAAACAGAAGCTCGTTGCTTTTGGTTTCCCTATAATTGGAGCTATAGGGCTCTATCCATTTATTCACTCGACCCAACTTGAATTGATTTGACCCCTTTCCAAGAAAAGAATCAAAACAAGATTTTGTATCGATCCGTTAAGGATGAAGTCTTCTAAGAGTTCTCCATTGATACGACATGCTGTTTTTTCCTTTCATTCCCTTTCAGGATCAGTCGTGGTCTTACAAACTCCACCAATGGTATGGACGAATCCGTTGCTTCATCAAAATGTGTAAAAGACCATAGCCGCACTTAAAAGCCGAGTACTCTACCGTTGAGTTAGCAACCCATATAAATAGGGTGTGTAGATACGATCGGAATAAAAAATAAATAAAGAGATTCGATTGCCCGACCTCGTCAAAACATTGAACTAGCAACAGATCAAAAAGAAAGATTTGATGATCAATTGTGAACATAAAAATGAACAGAGATCAGATGAAAATACAACAGATTCTGGGATAAATTATAGAGAAAATCTAAATAGATGTAAAAATTGATAGACTACCCATACTCTATTTTTTTTTTTTTTTCATTATATTAACTAAGATACTTCTTGTGTCACAACGAAATTGACGAACCCATCGTTTGAGTGAAATAAAGAAACAAACTTATGAAATGTGGATAAATAGATCTATTTATCCACGATCGAATTATATTTGTTCGATACACCATTGTCAATATGAATTGAATGTTGAGAAAACCAATTCAATAAATAAAACAAGGACTTGTGTTGGAGTGACACTACAACATAGATAAGGGATGAAGTATGAGTGGGGAAATAAATAAGGAATTCCGGTAGGAAAAAAATGTCGGGTTTATTCAATATTTATTCAATAGAGGTACAATAAGCAAGATTGACCTTTTGTTTGTTGGTGGAGTCCCAACGAAAACCATCTGATTGATGGTAATCCCATAATTTCCCAGTTATTTCATCTATTCACTCAATCTTTTTTCTATCTGTCTCATATCAAGAGAAGATATTTTTTTTATAGTTCTATGATACGGGGTCATGTGAGAGCAACAATGAATAGAGAATAGAGAAAAAAAAAAAAATAAGGAATGGTGGAGAAACAATTAGACAAAGCTAGATACTGGCCCCCCCCCTTTTTTTTTATTTCATTAATTTCATTTGATTAATTCGAAATTCCTTAAATACCTCCGCCTTCTTTGAAATATCATGAACAGTTCCTGTAGGTTGAGCGCCTTTTTCAAGGAAATATAGAATAGCGGAAACATTTGAATAAGTTTGGTTCTTTATCGGATCGTAAAAACCCACTTTACGAAGATCTCTTCCCTCTCTTCGGGATCGAACATCAATTGCAACGATTCGATAGATGACTCATTGGGATAGACATAAATGAACAACCCCCCCTAGAAACGTATAAGAGGTTTTCTCCTCGTACGGCTCGAAAAAGAATGATTCGAATTTATGTATTGTAGTGGTAAATAGATCCACAAAATCATCAATTAGACTATGATTTGGGTCATTTTTTTTTGTTCTTCCTTCCTGAAAAAAAAAAAAAAGAAATCTCATTCGTACTCATAACTCAAGTTGGGTAATTCTCAAAGAGCTCGAAGGGAAATCCTTAGACATTTATTGAGTCGTCTCTAACCTCTTTTGTTTGTCTCGCCTAGAATCGATTTTATTTCTTCCCCATTCTGATCTAGTTGTTGAGACAATTGAAAACGGTGTTTCCTTGTTCCGGTATCCTTTATTTTATCTTTGCTTTGAATCCTTGGGTTTAGACATTACTTCGGTGATCCTTAATTGTTTCAAAATGGTAGCAACATACCTTTTGTTATTTCGTTCTATGGAAACGATTGATTCCCCTGTGATACACTTTTGATCGGAATTGGTAAAACTATTTCGACAAATTCATTTGACTTTTTTTTTTTTTTTTACTTGTTCGAACTTGATCCTTTCAATTTCTATACCGAAGATATACTTACGAAGTTGTTCCAACTTATTGATTGGCATTAACCCTAGATCCTTCTCTCTGCTAAATGAACCAATTCTTTATGCTCGAGCTCCATCATGTGCTATATTATAATTCTATTATTTTATTACAACCCCAAAATTGGGGTCCTAGTGGAATAGAACAAACTATGTCGAGCCGAGAGCATCTTCTTTGATATATAAAATGGTGGGTACAAGAATCCACAGCCAATAATGTCCTTCAAGTCGCACGTTGCTTTCTACCACATCGTTTCAAACGAAGTTTTACCATAACATTCCTCTAATTTTGGACCGGTATGGAATTGATTCAATATGGAATCATGAATAGTCATTGGCTCAATCGGTATATAGTATATGAAGTCCTCCATACTTTCATTTTCATATATGGATCTGGAGAAGTCTCAGCAAGAATATAATTTAACCCCATATTTTTTTAGAAGAATGAAACACATTTATAAAAAACACGAAGAAATGCGTTGCTTAACACTTCTTTACATCTTCAACAGATTGTTAGGGATGATGAATCATGAAAGATCCAATTCTTTTTCAAACAGCTAAAACTAAAGAAGGGTCTTTAATTAGATTACCGATACCGGAACAGAATGAGTCATTAACCAAATAAGCTATTCCAATGACCGGGAAAGATCGCAAGTGACTCGATAGGATAGATTCACCAATGTCACACTTCTTCGAGTCGAAAGAATTTATAAGGAATCATAAAAAACAATTTCAAGAATTTCCTACTTCGACATCATTACTGGAAATCCGTTTTTCAGTAAAGACTGAATTGAATCTCTAAATCCATCAACAAGTCGGTACAACGAGGATCTAAAAATGTTTAGCAGATATCTGATTAATTAAATCAGACGCGAATTTGATCATCATAAGAGACCTCTATGTTTCCTTTCCGATTGAATCATCAATAATTTAAACCAGATAAATGGGTCAAGAAACAAATCCAATTGTTTTGTTTTCTTGGGGATGGATAGAAGGGGCTCATGAAAGAAAAGATTAAGGTCGGTATTCTTTTCGGTATTCTTTCAGGTATTCTTTCATCTGATTGATAAAATCAGAATCGTAGGAGTCTGATTTTATCGTATTCATCAGATACACCAAACAAGTGTTACCGAGGGTAATCGTGGGTATTTAAGGGATCGCAGATCTTTTTCGCCAAAACTGAAACACCGGTGTCACTGATCACTGAAATAGAACAATAACAATACATATAGGCATGGTTCATTTTCTACAGATCTTTCCTTACTTCAGATTCAGGAATCTTTCCATAAAGTAAAGTGAATGTATGAATCTCCCCCCTCCCCCAATTGATCGCTACATTGATTTCCAATTATTCATTGGAGCCAAATCAAATACAAAATAAAAGAAATTAGGTCCAAAGAAAATAATCTGTTCCGTATTGAATTTTCTTGTTTGTTAATAAGATCCGGATGACAAGGGTCTTGAAATTGATACCTTCCTTTCCTTTGCGGATTAACTCATATCGACACGAATTCCATGGGGATCATGAATCATACCCAAAGCCAATTTAAAAGGATCTTCTTATGGGATGCTATCCTGTCTTGTATAAGTACAAAGCAAAATGGGTTCATATCAATTCGTTGTTACTATTTTGTTTGATTTTGTCCGTCCCACCCCAGTCTCAGGAGCTTTAATTCCAGCGATGGAATTAATACCAAGAACCCCCCCGTTTTTTAGGATTCAGGATCCGCATAGAATTAGTCATTTTGTCTACCCTATCTTTATTTATATTTACTTTAGGGAAGGTAGTCTCTTTTATTTCGCATTTCGACTCAGAATGCATCATGTGAGAATCCAAATATCATAGATATGGGGCATAAAGTTTATCCAAATGACTAACTAACCTTTAATATGAATATGGGCGAGGGGGCGAACATACGCTGAATGGCCCACCCAGTGTTTTTTTTTTAATTTCACTTTGATCTTTGTTCCCATCCTACCTATATCAAAAAAGATATTTATTTCCATCCACATGTCATTGATACTCGATCCGTTTGTTTGTGAGAAACAAAAGCGAAAGGGAAGATATGATTCTATAGAAGAATCATTAGAAATCACAAAGAAAGATTGGATCACATTGTATCCCCTTAAACAGAAGATTGTTAAAAAGAACAATCTTTGTTATGATAGAATTGGTCTGGGACGGAAGGATTCGAACCTCCGAGTAACGGGACCAAAACCCGTTGCCTTACCACTTGGCCACGCCCCATTTTTATTTCTATTCGACACCAATAAACACTAATATCGGTATTGGTTGTTCGTCAATTCCAGCCCCAATATCTATTGAATTGGTTGTTGCTATGATTCTACACATGTAGATGTAGAATCAAAATGAATTTATTGATCATTACATATAATTCAATTAAGATATTGTATGTAAGGTATGATTCCTTCTATTCTCATTTGAGAATTGAAGGATTTTTGATTGAGGGAGTTCAAAGAAAAAGAAAGATTTTGCGGCCTACTTTCCCTTCTTTCTTCATTTTCCCCTTATATCAATAACCCAATAATAATGAAATTTTCTCCAAGAACAAAATGTTTGTTATGCTTAATATCTTTAGTTTGATCTGTCTTAATTCTGCCCTTCATTCGAGTAGCTTTTTCTTCGCCAAATTGCCCGAAGCTTATGCTTTTTTCAATCCAATCGTAGATGTTATGCCAGTCATACCTGTGCTCTTTTTTCTCTTAGCCCTTGTTTGGCAAGCTGCTGTAAGTTTTCGATGAGATCTTTAATACTGTCTTAGAAACATTCATGATTTATTCGATAAAAAAAAAAATGCTATTCTTAAGAATTGATAAGATCAGATAATGAACCCTCGACTCAAACATGGAAATTCTTTTGGATAACCAAGATGAATCGGAATCACCTCATTTCTTCATTCCTTCTGGGGGTCGAAGACCGGTCCCTACAATACCTAATTGTAGGTATGAGAGATCATTTTGTTAACGAAAGAATCAGAATCTTATTACAAATGCATTCCTGCAAATTCCTTATGTTTTCTAGAAACCGCTTCTTTTCTTGGTGTCAAAACGGAATATGTGGTACAAAAACGGAGAATCTATTCCCCTATTTCCCCCAAAATGATCTTGGAGATTGTGTAATGCTTACTCTCAAACTCTTCGTTTACACAGTAGTGATATTCTTTGTTTCTCTCTTCATCTTCGGATTCCTATCTAATGATCCAGGACGGAATCCTGGACGTGATGAATAAAAAAATCAGGGGTTTTTCCTTGCTCGATTTCTGAATTTTCTTAGGATTTTCTTTCTCCATTCCATACATTTAACTATGAGAAAGGGGGTTAGAGATTTTTTCGAATTCGAAAGGGAAATATCAAGTGATCAGAAGAAACGGAGAGAGGGGGATTCGAACCCTCGGTACAAATAATTCGTACAACGGATTAGCAATCCGCCGCTTTAGTCCACTCAGCCATCTCTCCCAATTTTAAAAGGATAATTCATATGTGACGCGTGAAGTAAAGGTTGATAAAAGTTTTTCCTTATCTTTCTTTATTCTATAAATATAGACGAATTTGATCAATCATCAATTCCCTTTAGATAATGATTCGAAACAGATATCTCCAATAGAAAGAGTACCTCTTTGATTTCGTCCGAAAAGTTCTTTCTTTTATTCCCCCGGCCTGGCCAGTACCTAGCCAGGCCATTCCTTGTTCCAATGAATCATAGATCAAATGATTTATTTGATTTGAAAACGAAAATGCTTGTTATTGAAGCAGCAACAAGGCTATTTCCATTCCTATGATAGGAGTGTCATTTCTTATTATGTTTTTCCTTTTCTCGATTTACTTAAATGGAATAAAAAAAACATATTTTTTTTCTATTATAATAGAACTCATATATTTCTTCAAAGAACATGTTTGAACCTGAACCCTTGAGTCCACAACCAAAACAATAGGATTTTTCAC